GCCCAGTTTGTCAACTTTTTTGGAAATGATACAAAGACGAATAGACGAGTTCACGCTCAAAAAACCCCCCTATGATGAACTGTATAATCATTGGGTTTATACAAAGACCAAAAAAAAGAACAAGATAAAAAACGAATTACTTAATAGAATTAAGGCTCTAGACATGGGATTTCTTTCTCGGGATATACTTGAAAAAAGAACTAGATTGGTTAAGGATAATGATAATGATAATGATAAGACTCAAAAAAAAGACCGGCCTAATCAAAAATTATACTTGTCTCAAGAGTATGATCCTTTTTTGAACGGACCATATCGTGGAACACCCCAACAGCGGTTTTCACCTTCAATCAGAAATAAAACAAATTTTAGAAAGACAGTTAAAATGAATAAGATTCATGGTATCCTTCTTTTTGGTACTGATGACACCGATTACCAAGACTTTAAACAGAAAGAATTTGAACAGAAAGTGGATCCATTTTCTAAATTTGACCAGAAAGTGGACCCATTTTCTAACAAAGAATTTTCACCAGAAATTAATATTGTTTTAACTTTCCTCCGTAAATTTATTAGAAAAACAAGCTCGAGTCTCGGTCTCAATTTGAAGATTTTAAAAAATTATAAAGAAGAATTTTCAACTTTGATGCCCTTAGAACTTAATATTCTTTCAACTTTCCTCCGTAAATTTGTTATAAAAACAAGCTTGAGTCTCAATTTGAGGGTCCCTTCTTTATTTTCAGAAAATAAAAAAAGAAAAAAAAATCTATTGGAATTGGAATTGGAATCAAAGAAATCGATAAAAAAGTACCCTCGATGGTCATCCAAATTAATCAGCGAAATGGAAGCAGAATTTCTCGACTATGCATATGGGAGAGTGCCGAAAGAACCCCATCTTTGCTCAAGAGCACTGAAAGAAATAGTGCTATCTAAAGAGCCGAAAAATTTGGCTGATCCCTATGCGCGCCGAGACTACGCGATTTACCTAGATATATTGAAAGAGCCAGATTTTGAGCGAGACCTAATCATGAGTTCTACACGCGCTCAAAGGCGGAAAGTTATTATTTTGAAACTGCTTCACCCAAAGCCGCAGTCCCCGCTTTTTTGGGGCAGAATCAAAAGTGTTCTCGGTTATTTTTTTACTCATCCAATAAAATTTATTTTTATAAATTGGATGGGTAAAAGAACAAAATCCAAAATTTTAAATTCTACAAAAAAACAGACAAAAACAAGAGAGGAAAAGGCGAAGATCGCATCCCACGGAAAAGAAAAAAAGGAAGAGCTAATGCGGATACAAGTGGAGAGCGCATGGGAAAACCTGCCATATGGACCGGGAATACGAAGTTCCTTATTACTAATGCAATCGTTTCTTAGAAAAAATATAAGTCTCCCTTTACTCATAATAGCTAAAAATATTGGCCGTTTGTTATTTTTGCAAGTTCCTGAGTGGGCTGAGGATTTTCAGGAATTGAATAGAGAAAGGCATTTTCCATGCACCCATCTTGGTGTTGGACTAAACGATCCAGAGGTTTTGGCCCATTGGGCGGAAGAAGGTTTTGACATAAAAATCCTATATCCTTTCCGCTTGAAACCTTGGCACAGATCTAAGCTAAAAGCTCCTCGCAGAAATCGAATCAAAAAGAAAAAAAAACGAAATGTACAAAAGGAAGTGGAAAAGGAAGTGGAAGATGATTTTGGTTTTTTAACCATTTTGGGAATGGAAACTGAATATCCTTTCGGTTCTCCCCGAAAAAGATCTTCTTTGATGACTTCCTTTTTTAAACCCATTTTTAAGAAACTAGGAAAACAAATAAAAAAAAAGAAGGCTTTTGAAGATTTTAAAGTTCTAGGGGTTTTCAAAAAAGTAATATCAGAATTCTCAAAGAGAAATCAAATTCCATTAGTTAGATCGAAAAAAATAGATGAATCAAGTGAAACTAAAAAAGATTCTACAATCAACAATCAGATAATTGAAGAATCGTTTACTCAAATTCGATCTATAGATCGGGCAAATTCTTTACAGACAGAACAAAAAATGAAGAATCTAACGGAACAAGAAATGAAGAATCTAACTGATAGAACAAGCACAATCAAAAATAAAATACAAAGACTTACAAAAGATAAAAAAAAAGAAACTTCCGGAATAAATCGTAGTACAAATTCTAATGTAGAATCACAACCACTAAAAAGGATTTGGCAAATATTAAAACGAAGAAACGCTCGATTAATCAGCCAATTCCATTATTTAAAATTACATTATTTTCTCAAAATTTTTATTGAAAAAATATACATAGATATCTTTCCACGTATCATTAATATTACCAGAATCAATACACAACCTTTACCAGAAAAAATTCTTGAGAAATACATTTCTAATAATGAAAGAAATCCAAAAAAAATGAACTTTTTTTCGGTTTCGACTATCAAAAAGGCACGTTCTAATTATACTATTAGAACTAGTAAGAAGAATTCACATATCTTTTATGACTTATCTTCCTTGTCACAAAGAGATGTATTTTTCAAATTATCACAACCCCAAGCTATTAACTTGTCTAAGTTAAGATCTGCTCTTCAATATCATGGAACATCTTTTTTTCTTAAGACTGCAATAAAGGATTCTTTTGAAATACAGGGAATATTTCATTCCGAATTAAAGCATAAGAAACCTCGAAGTTATGATCAATGGAAAAACTGGTTAAGAGGTCATCCTCAATACAACTTATCTCCGATTAGATGGTCTAGATTAATACCACAAAAATGGCGAAATAGAGTCAATCAACGTTGTACGACTGAAAATAAAGATTTTCAAAAATGGAGTTCAGATGAAAATGAAAAAGACCTATTATTTCATTACACAAATCCAAATTTGTGTAAAGTCTATTCAGTACCAAATCAACAAGAGAATTTTCAAAAATACTATAGATATGGTCTTTTATCATATAAATCTCTTAATTATGAAACTAAGAAAGACTCATCTATTTATGGATCAACATTACAAGTAAATAAGAAGAAAAATCTTTCTTATAATTACACTATACACAAATTATTTAATGGTAATGAGGATATTGATTTCAATAATTTTCTAAGAAAGGCTAATATTATTGATAGTGACAAAAAGCCAGATCGAAAATATTTTGATTGGAAAATGCAAAATTTTGCTCTAAACCAATTAGATAATGATAATAAAGCTTTTCATTATATTCAAATTCGTCAAAATCCAGAAATCCATCCACCCAATTCCAAAGAAATCTTTTTTGATTGGATAAAAATAGATAAAGAAAGACTAAGGAACCCCGTAACAAATTGGGGCTGCAAACCTTGGTTCTTCCCAGAACATGTGCTACTTTATACTGCATATAAAGTGAAACCGTGGATTATACCAAATCCACTTTTTCTTGGAAATTTGTCTTTCCCTATTAGTTTTAGTGAAACTAATAAAGAGATTCAAACTCAAAAAAATTGGGATTTTATACCCATTGAAAAAAGACTCCTTGTATCAAAGACAGGAACAGAAATTATAGAAACATCTTCTGAGGTGTTGTACATGAAAATAGGTGGCGAAGCTTTTAGAGGAAGAATAAGAACCCCCGATTTAGTTCAGTATTGGCTTTTTCAATTGAAATGGCACAATTATTTTGTGGGGGAAACAATACCCGGACTAATGAAACAATTTTCAGCCCAGCTAGAGTGGAATCTAAATTACCAAAAAGTGAGCAGGTGGGTGATAACCTATCTGAACAATAAACTATTCAGTATAAATCAACATCTCATTCACTATGAAACTACACTAGAGATGGGTGAGCTGGGGCAACTTGAGGTAGTGATTCTCGAATCGAATCGTCTGTATCTAGGAACTTATAGCCAAATTATTATGTATCAGACCATACGCATTTCATTGGTTGATCAAAGTAAGCAAGAAATTAATCAAAAATACCGAAACCAAAGATATCTTAGCCATCAAAGAAGAACAGGAAATAGAAAGAAAAATCATTATGATTTTCTTGTTCCCGAAACTATTTTATCATCTAGACGTCGTAGAGAGTTGAGAATTCTAATTTCTTTCAATTTAAAGAATAGGAATGGTGTGGATAAAAATCCAATACTTTGCACCGAGCCTAAGATAAGAAACTGGGGTTTATTTTTGAATAAAAGTAAACATCTTGGTAGAAAGCAAAAAAAATTAATGAAATTCTTAATGAAATTTAAGTTCTTTCTTTGGCCCAATTATCGATTAGAAGATTTAGCTTGTATGAATCGTTATTGGTTTGATACCAATAATGGGAGTCGTTTCAGCATGTTAAGGATATATATGTATCCACGATTCAAAATTCGTTGACGGTACATTCTTTCTCTATATTCCTTTGTATCAAGCTTTCAAAGGGCTCATTCAAGACTTACTCGAACAATACCCTATAATTAAAATTATAGGGTATTATGAAAGGAAACAAAACGGCGTAACATATGCCTTGTCTTATATCCCGGTTTCATATAAAAAAAATGCTACGATACTAAGTCAATGACGTATCAATTAGATCTACAAATGCATCAAGGAAATCTTCGTAATTTTAGGTTTCAGTTATTCACTTTTGGGAGTGTAAAAACCCTCTTTTTATATCCCTATCCGAATCCAATTCAAAATTGGATTGATTTATATTAATTGATAAAATAAGCAATCCATAAAGAAATTCAAATTCTTGTGTATACTACATTAAAATAGCCGGTATTATTATTACTGATCAATCAAATTCATATCTGTTCTGTAAAAGGGGGAGGGGGAAATTCTTTTATGCTAAAAGATGCATTCGTTTCAATTATTTTGCAAGAGGAAAACAAAGAAAACAGGGGGTCCGCTGAATTTCAAGTAGTTAATTTCACCAATAAGATACGGAAACTTACTTTACATTTGAAATTGCACAAAAAGGACTATTCGTCTCAGAGAGGCCTGCTAAAAATTCTGGGAAAACGTCAACGGCTGCTGGCTTATTTGTCAAACAAAAACAGAATACGTTAGAAAGACTTAATTGGTCAGTTGAATATTCGAGAAACAAAAAACAAAAGCTGATTAATTTGAAGAGTTGGTTTGAATTATTCGCTTCAATCGTAATGAACTTCTTTTCGCTTTCAGCAATTCATGGAAGAATGAATCGGGAAAAAACCTATGACTACGCCAGTTACAAGAAAAGACCTCATGATAGTCAATATGGGTCCTCACCACCCATCAATGCATGGTGTTCTTCGACTCATTGTTACTCTAGATGGAGAAGATGTTATTGACTGTGAGCCAGTATTGGGTTATTTACATAGAGGTATGGAAAAAATTGCGGAAAACCGAACAATTATACAATATTTGCCTTATGTAACACGTTGGGATTATTTAGCTACTATGTTCACCGAAGCAATAACTGTAAATGCACCGGAGCAGTTAGGCAATATTCAAGTACCTAAAAGGGCCAGCTATATCAGAGTCATTATGCTGGAGTTAAGTCGTATAGCTTCGCATTTGTTATGGCTTGGCCCTTTTATGGCAGATATTGGGGCACAGACCCCTTTCTTCTATATTTTTCGAGAAAGAGAATTGATATATGACCTATTCGAAGCTGCCACCGGTATGCGAATGATGCATAATTTTTTTCGTATCGGAGGGGTAGCTGCTGATTTACCTCATGGATGGATAGATAAATGTTTGGATTTTTGCGATTATTTTTTAACAGAGGTTGCTGAATATCAAAATCTTATTACACGCAATCCTATTTTTTTAAAACGAGTTGAAGGAGTAGGCATTATTGGCGGAAAGGAGGCAATAAATTGGGGTTTATCGGGACCAATGCTACGAGCTTCCGGAATACAATGGGATCTTCGTAAAGTTGATCAGTATGAGTGTTACGACGAGTTCGATTGGGAAGTCCAATGGCAAAATGAGGGGGATTCATTAGCTCGTTATTTAGTACGAATCAATGAAATGGCAGAATCCATAAAAATGATTCAACAGGCTCTAGAAGGAATTCCGGGGGGGCCCTATGAGAATTTAGAAATCCGACGTTTTGATCCACTAAGAGATCCGAAATGGAATGATTTTGACTATCGATTTATTAGTAAAAAACCTTCTCCGACTTTTGAATTGTCGAAGCAAGAACTTTATGTGAGAGTTGAAGCCCCAAAAGGAGAATTGGGAATTTTTCTGATAGGGGATAAGAATGTTTTTCCTTGGAGATGGAAAATCCGACCACCGGGTTTTATCAATTTGCAAATTCTTCCTCAGCTAGTTAAAAGAATGAAATTGGCTGATATTATGACGATATTAGGTAGCATAGATATCATTATGGGAGAAGTTGATCGTTAAAATGATAATTGATACAACAGAAGTACAAGCTATCAATTCTTTTTCGAGATTGGAATCCTTAAAAGAAGTCGATGGGATCATATGGATGCTTGTTCCTATTTTCAGTCTTGTATTAGGAATCACAATAGGTGTACTAGTAATTGTTTGGTTAGAAAGAGAAATATCTGCAGGGATACAACAACGTATTGGACCCGAATACGCCGGTCCTTTTGGAATTCTTCAAGCTCTAGCAGATGGTACAAAATTACTTTTCAAAGAGAATCTTCTGCCATCTCGAGGAGATATTCGTTTATTCAGTATCGGACCATCCATCGCAGTCATATCAATTCTACTAAGTTATTTAGTAATTCCTTTTGGCTATCATCTTGTTCTAGCTGATCTCAGTATCGGTGTTTTTTTATGGATTGCAATTTCAAGTATTGCTCCCATTGGACTTCTTATGTCAGGATATGGATCAAATAATAAATATTCTTTTTTAGGCGGTTTACGAGCTGCTGCTCAATCAATTAGTTATGAAATCCCATTAACTCTATGTGTGTTATCAATATCTCTACGTGTGATTCGTTGAGACATAAAATTGACCCTACTTCTTTTCTTTCTAGAAAGGGCCTTTGCTGAGTTGAATATATATTTTTCTTTTTGATTCATCATTCGGGTTGATGAACTAAACCAGATAGTTATATGAGTGAAAGAAACAGCTTCTAAATTTGCAGTAAAAAGATGGAATCTCATTTTCTATGTACAAGAGTGAAGTGAAAGTAAACATAAACATTAGAAGCTGTTTACCCCAAGATTGGTTAATTAGTGATCATGGCTTGAAGCGGGTGCAAAAGATCAACTATATGGGTTTTTTACTATCTATTACCATACATGTATTACCCTAATGGCGGATTCGCAAAAGAGGTGGATAGTTAGGAACACTAAGGTACACAAAGGATTCGTAATAGAGATTATGTAAGTTATTCAACAGGATTTTTCTGTACATAAAAGGAATTCTAATTGGAACTTTAAGTTGGTAGAAATGATGAAGAAGTACTCTCCCGATTCCGATCCAGAGTATCCTCCTATCCACCGATTAAGCATATAACTATCAAGAACGAAGTAATCCTTTACTTTGTTTAAGTTTAAAGTCCCTTTTTCTGAGAAAGGAGAATAGGAACGAAAAA